CTAAGATTTTTCCGTGTCTGTTGTAGAGTGAATGAAAAATCTATAGTTTTGTATTGTTGTTCCTTGAATAGCTATTGGCATGAAAGAATGATTTGCGCCGCATAATTCTGAACATTGTCCATAAAAAATTCCTGGTCGGGATATTAAGAAGTTTACTTGGTTGAGTCGTCCTGGAATAGCATCTGCTTTTATTCCCAGTGATGGAACAGTGAAAGAGTGTAATACATCTGCTGCTGTTATTAGTATTCGTATATTGGTATTAGTTGGAACTAATAATTGATTATTGACTTCTAGTAGTGAATTATCTCTCATTTCTAGGTCATCTATGGGGGTCATATAAGATTCTATTTCTATTTTGTTGTTTTCATAATCAGAATATTCATATGTTCAGTATCACTGGTTTCCTGTTGTTTTTATTGTGAGTTCTGGTTCTATAACTTCATCTGTGATGTATAAAAGTTTTAAAGAAGGAAATGCTATTGTAAGTAATATAAATGCAGGAAGAGTAGTTCATATTGTTTCTAATTTTATATTTTCAGTTATATTTTTATTATAAGGTGCTATAGTCATAATTTTTATTATTATTCATGTGATGAACAATAATATGTTTGTTAGAAAAAACATGGAGTAATCGTGGAGAAGAATTATTTGTTCCATTGTAGGAGAGGCAGGATCTTGAAAGTTTATTTGTGATTTTTCTGGTAGGTCTTTTCACAATGCTGTTTTTATTAATATATTCATTTATTGTTATGGAGTCTTTGCATTATTATTATCATTCCTTCTGCTTTTTTTATGTTTTTATGTGTTATTATTAGCAAAAATAAAAATAGTATGTAAAAAGTAGTTAAAGTGTGTCTATAAGCTAATGTGTCTAAGTGAGGCATAAGTTGTTTTACGTGTCGCGATTGTGTGTTGTGCATTTCGTAATTACAAATTAAGTGTTTTCTATTTTAAACTAGACAAGTTATTTTATTTTAAAAGTTAAGTGTATTATTATTATTATGGTGTTTGTGTTTCTAATTTTAAGCTTATGTATGGTAATTCTAGATAGGTGTGATTTTCTGGGGGATTTTTATGTGTTCATTCTAGTCTTGTTGTAGAGTGTGAGTTGTCTGTTCAACCTTGAAATTTAATTCTTTTTATTATTCTATCTATTATAATGAGGGAGAATAATATAGCTCTAATAGTGGAAATGATGGATCCAATAGATCTTATAGTATTTCATGTTAGAAAGCTATCATGGAAATCTGCATAACGACGGGGAAATCCTGCAAGACCTAAAAAATGTTGTGGGAAGAAAGTTAAGTTTACTCCTATAAATGTGGATCAGAAATGTATTTTTCTGTATAGTTCGTTTAGGGTTAGACCTGTTATTTTTCCGTATCAGAAGTAGAATCCGGCAAATATTCCAAAGACAGCTCCCATGGATAAAACATAGTGGAAATGGGCTACAATATAGTATGTGTCGTGAATTATTAAATCTATGGATGCTCTGGCGCATATTATTCCTGTTAATCCTCCTATAGTAAATAAGAATAGAAATCCTATTACTCATAGGATTGGTGTTTCTAGTCGAGGTATTCCTCCAGCAATTGTTGTTATTCATCTAAATATTTTAATACCTGTTGGTATTGCAATAATCATTGTTGCAGCTGAGAAGTATGCGCGGGTATCTACATCCATTCCTGTAGTGAACATGTGGTGGGCTCATACTATGAAACCTAAGAATCCAATGGCAGCCATTGCATATATCATTCCTATGTAACCAAATATTTGGTTTTTCCCTCTTAGATAGGGTATGATGTGGGAGATGATTCCAAAGGCTGGAATAACAAGTATATATACTTCTGGATGTCCAAAGAATCAGAATAGATGTTGAAATAGTATGGGGTCTCCTCCTCCTGCAGGATCAAAGAATGTTGTATTAAAATTTCGATCTGTTAATAGCATTGTTATTCCTCCTGCTAGTACAGGAAGTGCTAAAACAAGTAAAAATGCTGTAAAAAATATAGCTCAGATAAATAGTGGTGTTCGGTAAATTGTTATTCCTCCTGTTCGCATATTAATTATAGTGGTTAAGAAATTTATAGATCTTAAAATTGAGGATATTCCAGCTAGGTGTAAACTAAAGATTGCTAAATCAACTCCTCCTCTTGAGTGTGATTGTATTCTAGATAAGGGGGGGTAGAGTGTTCATCCAGTTCCTACTCCTTCTTCTACTAGAGATGAGCATAGAAGAAGTAATAATGCGGGTGGTAGTAATCAAAATCTTATGTTGTTTAGTCGGGGAAAGGCCATATCAGGAGCCCCTATACATAGGGGTAAAAATCAATTACCAAATCCGCCTATTAAGACAGGCATTACAAAAAAGAAAATCATTATTAATGCGTGTGCAGTAACTACAACATTATAGATATGGTCGTCTTCTAGTAATGATCCTGTTTGTGAAAGTTCAAGTCGAATTAGAGTTCTTAAGGATGTTCCTGCGAAGGCAGCAAAGGCGCCAAAAATCAGGTATAAAGTTCCTATATCTTTGTGGTTTGTTGAATATAGTCATCGGTTAATCATTTTTGGGAAAAAGAATTAAGAAGATTTGCACTTCTATGGGCTAAACGACAATTTGCCTTCTTCTAAAGTAATTCTATTCATATTTATTCTCATTCTAGTCTTTTTTTTATTCATTCGTATATGAATCCAATAGTTAGTATTGATAGAAATAAGGTCATTCTAATGAAAGCAGTTCATTTTAATGAGTTCATAGTAGTGCATCATGGAAATAAAAATGAAATTTCTAGGTCAAATATTAAAAATAGTATTCCTATTAAGAAAAATTTTATTGAGAAAGGAAGACGAGGTGTTTCTAAAGGGTTAAATCCGCATTCATAGATGGTGAGTTTTTCGTTTGAGGGAAGTGTTTTTCTAGTAATTCTAGATAATGTGATAATTACTATTGTAAATATAGTTCTTCTAATAAATATTGTGAATATTATATAATATTCTTGTTTGTATGTCATTGGTTAAGTTGGAAGCAGTAAGGTTTGACTTACAATAAAAGAGTAAAAATCTTCTATTTTATTTTAAATTATGTTTCATTAAAAATTTAGTGCGAATATCAGGCAGGAGTTGAACTTGTATTTATAAATCCGAAGTCTATTATTTTTCTATTTAAATTACTGATAATAAAGAGCAGGATTGTTCTGCATGTTAACTCCCCAAAAGTTATGATTTATTTAATCTATCTTTAGTTATATAATAAAGTTAAACTTCTAGTGGGATATGGGCCTACAACTGAAGTTCATGAGACTTTTATTTTATTATTTAAACTATAGAAGTGGTAAAGTATTTTTCCAAAAGAGATTGAATATTATCAATATTATAAGATTTGAAGTCTTTTAGTTTAGTTTAACTTATTCTTTTTCACAATGCTGTTTTTATTAATATATTCATTTATTGTTTTAGCTGCACCTTCAGGTACAGCTACCTTGTTACGACTTATTCCTATTTTATTTTATTTTGTTACTTAGTCATAATTTTTATTATTAGTTTATTTCTGGTAGTTATATGTTATTAGGGATTGACGGGCGGTATGTAGCAGTCTATGTATTTCATTTTTTTTAGATATAAAAAATTACTTTCAAATTCTATTGTAATTTTCATTTTTTTAGTGTGTTAGATTTGGTTAACAAGTTATGGCGCTTACTGGCCCTGTGCGAAAGGAGTGTGGTGACCGGTAAATTTCTTAATTAGTATTTTATTTTATACATTTTTAAAAAAGTAATTTACGGAGATGTGTTACCTTTTGTGCATAGGTAAGGTTTTCGTGTAGTTTCGAATTAAAGTATACGCCCCTCTGAATTTAATTCTCTCTCAAACTCATTAGTTTTAATCTTGCGATGATAGTCACTGGGTTTTTGGTTGTATTGTATAAGCTACAAGGGTATCTAATCCTTTTTGTTATTTATACTTTAATGGTTGGGAGTTAATTTAATTAGGGCATGATTTAAGGAAGTATTTTATTTTATACATTTTACTGCTATTATATTATTATCTTTTTCCCTCTGAATTTAATTCTCTTGTTATTAACTGTTTCATTAAAAATTTAGTGCGAAATGTTTGACCGCAGCTGCTGGCACATTTTTTGCTGGCACATTTTTTGCTAGTACTGTGTGGTGTTTTTGCACGTTACACAATGTTACACTCACTGTAGATAAATAAATAATTATTAAATTATATCATTTAGTATAAAGTAGTTTAGAAATGATAATATTATATATTACTTTATAGTTGGGGTGTGTTACTTAGTCATAATTTTTATTTCCTCTTGAGTTTATAGGAGTAGAACTATAAGTTATGGGCTTATATCGTAGAGTTCAAAACTCAAAGTCTTTCATTAGACTAAGATCTATTTTCTTAAAATTAAATTCCGTATAGGATTAAGAAGGCCATCATTAGGCAGAATAGTCCCATTGCTTCGGATATTGCAAAACCTAGTATAGCATAGGTGAATAATTGCTGTTTTAGCTTTGGATTCCGAGCATATCCAATTATTAGGTTACCAAATACTGTTCCTATTCCGGCTCCTCTGCCTGCTACACCAATGGTAGCTGCGCCTGCTCCAATTAGTTTGGCGCAAAATGTTAAATTATCTCTCATTTTTTTTAGATATAAAAAATAGAATTAAGGTTAGTTTTTCATGTTGTTACAAAAAGAATTTTCTTCTAATGATGGGATTAAATAGTATAACAGTTATTTATTTATTTTTCTCTTTATTGATTTTATAGGTAAGTAGATCTATTTCTAGTAGTACTATTACAGGGAGTATAATAATAATTGAGTGAAGGTTTGGAAGAAAAATTATTGTTAGGACTGGTATGGAGGTTTTACCATGATTCATTTGTAATTTTACTCCTAGTATTACTAGGAGTAAAATTAAGAGTAAAATGTTAAATTTAATAAATCTAATAATACTAAATTGTGGTATTGATCGTGGAGAATGCACTAAATCAGAAAAATGTTCAATTAGTTTCATATTCATTCAGAAAATTGGTTTTATTCTTAAAATTATTATTAGTATTTTAATTTTTCTAAGATTAAAGAAACCCGTTTCTTTTTTTAGATAGGAGTTTATTGTTAGATTTGCGAAAAGACCTAATGATGCCATTATACTTCTAATAAATATCTGTGTTGTAATTCTGTCTGTAGGGTTAAGTAGTTGCAGTGTTGTTGTTAAGGTGTCTCCTTTCCTCTTGTGGCCACCCCCGGACAAAAAAGGATTAAAGTATAGAGTTTTCTCTATACTTTAGATTCCTTTCGTCTTCCTATCGTTCCCGTACAATGTCTTTAAAGACATTGTACGAGTTAGTTATAGTTTTCGTTATAACGTGCGGTATTAGATAATTATTCAACATAATTATCTAAGATTCCCTTGGGACTTTCTCTGTGGTGCACCTTAAGACGGATTCTTAAGGTGGAGAAGAAATTAATAAATTGTAGTAAGTTTAATATTAAGCAGCTACGAGTTAAGTTTATTTCGTTCTAGGAAACTGCATAGCGGTGTTTATTCGCGTAAGTGTTACTACAATTTATTAATTTCCTTTTTTTATGTTTTTATGTGTTATTATTATATAATGAGTATTTGTTTAATGATTTTATTTGGGTTTCAATAGTAGAGTTGTTCTACTGATAGTAAGATTTAAGTTTACTTGTAATTGATTACTTTATTGATATTTTGGAAACAGCATGTCTTTGCATTTTTTGATTGGAAGTCAAGTATTTTATTTTAAATTATGTTTCATGGTTATTATGGTGCGTTGGATTTGGGTGAATAATTGCTGTTTTATGTTTTGAGTATTTTCTTTTTCGGATATTAGTATTGCTGTTAGCATTCTTAGGAGTAGTATTGCTCTTCTAATTATTAGTCATTCGCAGTAGTTTGAATATATAAGGTTTCTTATTATTTCTAGGTTTCTTAGGTTGATAATTTGTTTATTACTTATTCTTTCTTGGTTATTATTTATTTTTCTCTTTTTTATAATTTCTGTTATGTGTAGTATTAGTGTTATTCTAATTATTAGTCTTATTGGGATTAAATGGTTTCTGCTTTTTTTATGTTTTTGGTTTCTTAGGTTTAATATCATGATAATAAATATGAATAGTATTGCTATGGCTCCATACATAAACTATTATAATAAATATGGCTATAAATTCTAGTTTTAGTAAAATTAGAAGTAGTGAGGTATTAATGAATCTTAGGATTAATCAGATTACTCTATTGATTGTTCTTCTTGAAGATGTTACTAGTAGTCTAGTTAGAATTATGTTTATGTAAATTATGTGTATCATTTTAATATTCAAGGATTTCTATTGAATAGTTGAAGACTATTAGTTTTATATTTAAACTATGAATATATGTTTAAATATAAATAACAAATGATGGTTTGTATGAAAGACTCCACAAGTCTTGGCTTTGATTAAGCTATATTTATTTTAATTAGTATTGGATAAGGAATTATTCCTAATAATATGTTTGGGGTTATGAGGGATAGCAGTCTATGTATTTCATTTTGTGAAAGTTCGTGTGTTTTATAGTTTGTGTATATTTGTGGTTTTCTTCTTCTTGTTTGAATATATAGTAGTAGAAGATATGCTGTGGTTATTAATATTCCTATTATTCTTATAAGTGTTATGGTTGGATGAAGTTCTCATAGTCCGAGTAGACACATATATTCTCCTATAAAGTTTATTGAACCTGGGGTTCTCATATGTGCTAATCTTACTATTATGGTTAGAGTTGATAGGATAGGTGTTGTGAGTCTTGTTCCTTGATGATTTTTGATTAGTCGTGTTTTATGGCGTTCATATAATAATGAGGTTAGGATAAAGAGGGCGGGTCTTCTTAATCCGTGTCTTATTATTAATAATAATGATCCATTTTTTCTTATAGTATTTTGTGAGAAAATAGCTGCTGTTATTATTCCCATATGTGCTATAGAGGAATATGCGATTATTCGTTTTATGTCATTTTGTCGAAGACTGTTTAGTCTAGCAGATCATAAACTTAATATTCTTAGTATTATAATTAGTGGTGATAAGAATTTACTTGTGTTGGGAAGGATTGGGATGGTAAATCGGATGAATCCGTAAGCTCCTAGTTTTAGGAGTATTCCTGCTAGTAGAACTGATCCTGTGGCAGGTGCTTCTACATGGGCTAAGGGAAGTCATGTATGTCATGGTATTAAAGGAGTTTTTATAGCAAAGGCTAGAAATAAACCAGAAAATAATCATATTTGTCTTTTTCTTTCTAGTCTTTCTTTTTGTATTGTGGTTATGTTAAATGTATTTAATTGATTTTTGATGGTTAGTATTGATAGAAATAAGGGTAATGATCCTATTATTGTGTAGATTAGAAAATAGTATATTGCTCGGATTTTTTCTTTTCGTGATCCTCATATTCCTATTATTATTATAAGAGGAATAATTGAACTTTCAAAGAGGATATAAAATATAAGTAAGTTTGTTGTGGTAAAAGCTGAGAAAAGGATTGTTCTAATTATCATTAGACATAGGAGTAGTTTTTTGTTGGAGTGGTAAATTGTTGTTTTTCTTAAAAAAATGCAACATAATATCAGTATTGTTGTTAGTAATAGTAGGTATGTGGAGATATAGTCTATAGTTATATTGTGGATGTATAAATTTGTGTTTTCTAATTTTAAGCTTATGTGTTGATTGATATTAAATGTGTTAAAATATAATAGTATAGTTTGTCTTAAGGTTATTATTATTCTTATTCTTGATATGTTTTTTTGTAATTTTGTAAGGTGGTTAGGCAGGAGTATTAAAATTAGGATTGTTCTGCATGTGTTAAATAATATTTTTAGTAGTTCCATAGTTTACTATTTCGAAAAGTGTTGGATTTGAACCAGCATTTTTTGATTTAGAAGATCAGTTTTATAAATACTTTTCATTTTGTATTTATTAAATTATTTTCCATTTTTGAGTGTTTTCTTAAAAAAATAATAAAAATTATGAAGTAATATGCTGTTATTATTAGTCTGAGTGTGGTAAATGGATCTTCAGCAGGCATTCTTCCTATTCAAGTTAGTAAGATGAATGTGAATAATAATCTTCAAAGGGTTAATTTAAAATTAGGTCGGTGGTTTGTTGTTTTTAGGTTATGTTGTTTTAAGAGTAATGTAGAGCATAGAATTAATATTCTTGCTATTAATACAATTACTCCTCCTAATTTATTAGGAATTGATCGTAAAATAGCGTATGCAAAGAGAAAATATCATTCAGGTTGTATGTGTGTTGGTGTTACTAGAGGATTGGCTTTTAGGAAATTTTCTGGGTCTGTTGAGATATATGGATTTATTGTGGTGAGATAAGTTATTATTAATAAAATTCCTGTTACTGTTTGTAGGTCTTTTATAGAGTAATAATGGTGAAATGGTATTTTGTCTCTATTATTTTGTGTACCGGTGGGATTTCTTTGTGGTTTTGTGTGAAGTGCTATTATATGTAGGACTATGAGGAAAAGTAAGAGAAATGGAAGTAGGTAGTGAAGTCTATAAAATCGATTGAGTGTAGCATTTGAAATTCTGAATCCTCCTCAGACTCATTGTACTGTTGTGTTTCCTATGTAGGGGATAGCAGAGAGTAGGTTGGTTATTACTGTGGCAGCTCAAAATGACATTTGTCCTCATGGTAGTACATATCCTATAAATGAAGTAATGATCATTATTATATAGATTATTATTCCTAGTAGTCAAGTTATACTATTTTTTCATGTTCTATGATAAATGTTTCGTCTTATGTGGAAATAAACACACATGAAAAATATGGATGCTCTATTAGCATGTATATTTCGGAGGATATATCCAGAAGAAACGTTTCGTGTTGTGTGAGCAATGGAATCAAAGGCCATATTTATATTTGGGCAATAGTGCATTGCTAATAAAATTCCTGTTAGTAATTGTATTAACATGCATAGTCTAAGTAATGATCCAAAGTTTCAGTAGTAGTTTATGTTGGAGGGAGTAGGTAGATCACTAAAGACTTTGGAGAGAACTTTTAATAAGAAGTGATCTTTTCGTAAAGATTTTCTTAGTGGTTTCATGCTTTGGATAGAAAAATTTTATTTTTATTTCTCTGGTTACATCAGAGTATCTTGTTTAGACGATCTCTCCTTGTAGGAAAATACTCTATAAACTAAGTATTTTAGTATTTTTTTAATTAACGGTTAAAGGCTTTGATTAAGCTATTATAGATTTAGGAAAAGTGAGGGTTTATTCACAAAACCGCATTATCGGTGGGGTATTTATTAAATTATTTTCCGATTTAAAGTTTTGTATTATGTATATGCTGTTATTCTTATTTCAAGGATTGGTATTAAAATTATTAGTGTTAGTCTTAGGGGTAAATATCTTTTTCATAAAAGGTTCATTAGTTGGTCATATCGTATACGAGCAAATGTTGCTCGTATACAGATAAAGAGATAACTAATTCTTATTATTTTTATTGCTAGTATTCTGGGGTTGGATACGGATAGAAAGGTTCTACCTCTAAGAAATAGTATTCTTATAATTCTTGCCATTAGTAGTATATTTATGTATTCTGCTAGAAATAGTAGAGTGAATAGTATTGCTGAGTATTCTACGTTGAACCCTGATACTAGTTCAGATTCCCTTTCGGTTAGGTCAAATGGAGTTCGGTTAGTTTCTGCTATTCTTCTTATTGTAAACATTATAAATATGGGAAATAAGGGTAATATATATCATATTTTTTGCTGGCACATTCTTATTTGTCTTAAATTAAGTCTTCTGGATAAGGAGACTATTGTTAAAATTATTATTCCTATACATACTTCGTATCTTATCATTTGTGCTGTAGCTCGAATTGATCCTAAAAGGGCATATTTTGAATTTCTTGCTCATCCTGATAATAGTATAGTATATATTCTGAGAGAAGATAGGGCAAGTATTATAATTATTCCTAATTTGGGGTTTCTTTGAGGGTGTTTGTAATCTAGAGGGATTATTGATCATGCTGTTAGGGCTATGATGATGGCAAGTGCTGGGGATAGTAGGAAAAGAGTTTTTGTTGTTTTATGGTGTTTTATAGTTTCTTTTATTATTAATTTTATAGCATCTGCTATTGGTTGTAGGAGTCCGTAGATTCCTACAATGTTTGGTCCTTTTCGTATTTGTCTTGAAGCTAGAATTTTTCGTTCTATTAGTGTTAGATATGCTGTGGTGATAAGTATTGTTAGAAGTGTTAGTATGCTTTGCATTATTATTATCATTAAATTTTTGAAAACAATAGTAAGGTTTGACTTACAAAGTCAATTTTGCAAATTGATACATTTTGTATTATTGTTTTTGTATCTTAGACAGGGGCTTATCCTGCATCTTTGAGTTTTTCAAACTCTTGCTCGCTCTTTGAGCTTCTGAGATGTAGTTGTTAATTATAAAGATTGAGTAGAATAGTATTATAAGAGTCATGTGTGTGTAGAGGTTAGAGGATTGTATTAATCTTATTTTGTTTGTTATATTTTTTCTTATTTTTATAATGTTATTGGGTCCTATGTCTTCTAATATTCCTTGGTCTATTATTTTATATGTATGGGAATTACTTTTATGAAGAAATGTCTGTGCTATTGTGTTGAGTATTGTATTAAAGTATCATGCGTTTCTTAGAGTGGTTTTGAGCATGTATAGGTAAGGTTTGTATGTGTGATAGGTGTTGTAGTGTTTTTGACTTATTAGGAATAGAGTTGTTCCTATTGCTCTGCAGATTAGTGGTAGTATTTTTGTTTGTGTTGGTCTGTGGGTGTGTCTAAGAAATCTTAAGATAAAGTGGTAGAAGTAGTAGCCTGCTATTAGTCTAAGGATGCTTAGAGATAGTAAAATTCAATTATTAGTTTTCCTGTTGTCTTTTGTTGTTGAATAGTTTGATCTACATTTATTATGGTGTTGGAAAAATGTTAATGATATTAATCGTGTTGAGTATAGTGCTGTTAATCCTGCTGTTATTATTCTTAGTCAGAATATTCTTCTATGTTTAAAGGAGTTTTCTATTATTAGGTCTTTTGAATAGTATCTTGTTAAGAAGGGTAGTCCTGTTAATGCTAGTGTTCCTGTTAGTATTCTTATGTATGTAACAGGAATTTTATTAATAAGATTTCTTAATTTTCGTGGGTCTTGTTCATTTCTTATTGTATGAATTATTATTCCAGCTCCTAAAAATAATAGACTTTTAAAGAATGCATGGTTTATTAGGTGTAATAATCTTAGTGAGTAATGTGATAGTCCAATAGTAAGCGCCATGTATCCCAGTTGACTACATGTTGAATATGCGATTATTCGTTTTATGTCGTTTTGTAGGGATCTTGTTGTGGCTGCAAAATATGCTGTTATTATCCCTAATCATGCTATTAGTAGGAGTATGCTTTTTCTTTTTTCTAGTATATGTGAGGATCGTATTAGTAAAAATATACCTGCTGTTACCATTGTTGCAGCGTGTATTAGGGCAGATACTGGGGTAGGGCCTTCCATAGCATCCGGGAGTCAGATGTGTAGTCCTATTAGTGAAGATTTACCTATAGCTCTTAGGAGTAGAAGAAGGCAAATTATATGGTAGTGGTTGTGTGTTAATTTTCTGATATTTTCAAATTTAATTCTTCCAAATTCTCTTGTTATTAGTATAATTCTTATTAGTAATGTTGTATCTCTAATTCGGTTTATTATTATAGCTTTTACTCCTGCTTTGTTTGCTTGTATTCGGGTGAGTCAGAAGTTTATTAAGAGATATGAGCATATTCCTACTCCTTCTCATCCTATAAATAATGATAAGACTCTATTTCTGGTTACTAGTAGTATCATAAAGAATGTAAATAGTGAAAGATATCTCATGAATCGGTTAGTGTGGGGGTCATCTGTTAGGTATATGGTGGAGTAGATATGAACAAATAGAGAGATGGTTGTTATGATAAATAGCATAGATCTTGATAGTAAATCTAAGGATATTCTTATTTTACATTTTAGGTAGTCAGTTCTTATTCATTTTCATAGTACTGTTTGACAGGTGGTTTCATTTATTGTACATTCATAGAATATTAGTATTCTTATGATTCAGGTTATACCAAGTCTTAAACATAGCTGTGTTTTTATTGTTTTTCTATGTAGTGTTTTTCTAGTAATTATGGCTACTATAAAGTTTATTAAAGGGATTGTTAGTGCTAGTAAATACATTTATTGTTCTTATAGCTATTATTCATGTGATTATTAATAATAGGTGCGGGTGTATTGTTAAAGTTATTAGTGGATATATTGTTCTTGAAAGTTTATAAAATAATATATTTAATTTATCTGTAGATGTGGTTGTGTAATTGATTACTTTATTGAAAAAATTATTAACTGTTATGTAGAGGTAGTAAATAGTTGCTGGTATATTAGTTATTAATATTCATATTGGTAATAATATGCTGTTTTTATTAATTGCTCTTCTAATTATTAGTCATTTTCTTAAAAAACCTGGAAGGGGGGGGAGACCTGATAATGATAGGAGAAGTAATGATATGCTAATATTTTGTTTGTTTTGAGTTTTATCTTTTTCTATTATTTCTGAAATTAAATTTTTTTGTAATTTTTTATGGTGAAGAATTAATAGTATTATAGCAGTTCTTGTTGTGTAAATGATGGTATGGGCAAAAGAGCCTTGTATACTTGGTATGGTGTGCATATATAGTCCTATTAGTATAATACCTGTGTTATTAATTCTTCTATAGGCCAGTAAGCGTTTTATTTTAATTTGATTAAGTGCTCCTATTGTTCCAATGGTTATTGAAAGTAATCCTCTTATGAGGATTAATAGTGAATTGTTTTTAAAGGATGCAATTATTCTAATGATGGCTATTTTAGGGATTAATACTAGGTAGGATAGAAAGTGGTTTGTTGTTCTTTCAAATATGTCTGGAAGTCATGTGTGAAATGGTCTGCTTGCTAATTTAAATAATAGTATTCTTATTATAAAAGAAGAGTAGTATATTTGTGGTTTTCTTCTTGTGTTGTGTCTAATATTAGTGTGATTTATTAGGTGGTAGGATATTAATATTCTTGCTATTAATAAGATTGAGGCGAATATTCTAAGTGTAAAGTATTTTAATCCGGCTTCTTTTGTAAATGCATTTGATGCATTTAATCTTATTATAAGTAATGTTATTATTGTTTGAAATTCTAGGGTGATGTAGAGTAGGGTTAAGTTTTTTATTCTTATTATAATAATGGATGTTATTATTAATCTTACTAATATTCTTTTTATTATAATTTCTTCTTGTGTGGTTATTAGGAGGATTATTCCTAATAATAAGATAATGAGTTGTAGTCTATTTTTTCAGTGTATTATTCTTAGAGTGTGTATGTGTGAGTTTAGTAGAATGATTCTAGAAATTATTATTGTTGTTCTACATATAGAGATTATTTTATTTTTGATTCTAATAGTTCTTACTATTATTGTTAAAAGGAGAATTATTTCTGTTAGTATCATTTGTTTTAGCATCCTCATCAGTATATACATATGTAAAGAAATAGTCATACTACATCAACAAAGTGTCAGTATCAGGATCTTGTTTCGAATCCTATATGGTGTTTTGTGGTAAAGTGGTTTAGGTTAAGTCGGATAAAGCAAACAAGTAAAAATACTGTTCCTATTAGTACATGAAGTCCATGGAATCCTGTGGCTACAAAGAAAGTAGAGCCATATATAGAGTCTGCTATTGTAAAGGGAGATTCTATATATTCGAATGCTTGTAAAAAAGTAAAAAAAATTCCTAGGAGGATGGTTAATCCTAATCTTATTATTCTTTCATTTTTATTTCCTGATATTATGGAGTGGTGTGATCATGTTATAGTAATTCCAGGATCTTAGTAATACTAGGGTGTTTAGAAGTGGGATAGCTATTGGATTAAGGGGGTTTATTCCTTCTGGTGGTCAGATTGCTCCTATTTCTATTACAGGAACTAATCTACTGTGAAAAAAAGCTCAGAAAAATGAGAAGAAAAATAATATTTCAGAAGATATGAAGAGAATCATTCCGTATTTTAATCCTGTCTGTACTAGTACTGTGTGGTGTCCTTGAAAAGATGATTCTCGTGTGATGTCTCGTCATCATGTTATCATTATGACAATCATTATTATAAATCCTATTATTAGGAGTGGTTTATAAGAGAAATGGAAATAGAGTACTCTTCCTGTTGTTATGGAGAATGCACTAACTCTACCTATTATTGGTCATGGTCTTTGTTCTGCTAAGTGGTATGGATGGTATTTATTCATTTAGTGGATTTTAATTCTATCTGATAAGTATATGGTAGATAGTAATGTGAATACATAGGCTTGGATTAATGCTACTGCTATTTCTAGAATAGCTATGAATGTTAGTATTGTTAGTGGAATGAAACTGAGTGCAGGTAATTCAGAAAGTAATATATTGAAGGAAAATCTTGAGAGAATAGTTAATAGAAGATGTCCTGCAGATATATTAGCTGCTAGACGAACTCCTAGTGAGATTGCTCGGGTTAAATAGCTTGCTGTTTCTATTAAAACTAAAAAGGGTGCTAGTATAAGTGGTGCTCCTTGTGGGGTTAGTATTCTTATAAATTTTCTTTTAAAGTTTTGTATTCTTTTAATTGTTCTTCTTATTAGTATTGTTAGAGAGAGGCTAAAGGTTATTATTATGTGTGCAGTAGTGGTTAGAACGTAGGGTAGCAGTCCTATTAGATTTATTCTTGTTAGAAAGATTAGTAGATTAAATATGAAGGGTAAAAATGTTTTATGTTTTATGTTTAGATGTTCTTTGGTTAGGGTATATGCTATTGTATATAAAATCTTGTTGATTATTGTGTTTCGTCTTATTAAGATTCTATTTCTATGTTGGATTATAGTTATTATTATAATTATTAATATTAATATGAGGGAGAGATTTCTGAAACTGAGAATAGTTTCTCTAAGTTTTATGTAGAATAACTTAGATATATTAAATTGATTAAAATAAGAGTAATTCATTTATTTTCTTTTAAAGTTTTGTATTATGTTACATTGTTATGTAATGTGGAAATTATAAGATTTGAACTTATAATTTTAATTAGCAATATTAATGTTTTCGTTAAACTAAAATCCCGGACAAAAAAGGATTAAAGTATAGATCCAAAAAAAAGGGATGTTCCTTTATGTATTGTGTTGTAAGAACAAGATTTTATTTTAAATTATTTTTGGTTTATCCTCGTAGGAGATTAAGAGATTTTATTCTTATTGTTCCTCGGGTTCGGTAATATGCTGTTATTATTCTTAGTCCTGTTGCTGTTTCAGCGGCAGCTATTGTTAGGATTTGTACTATTATAATATTATTTAGTGTAAAGAGAAGTGAATGTATTTGTGTACTTAATAGTAAGGATATGGTTAATAGTAGTAATTCTATTGTTAAGAGTAATTTTATAATGTTTTGATAATTTGTTATTATTCTTAATATTCTGATTCTTACTACTATGATGGCTGTTCCTGTAATAGATGTAGGGTTCATATTTAGATAGTAGAATGATTCTACATATTCTTGATTCTAAGTCAAGTGCATAATTTGCTTTATCTATTCGAAAAAAAAGAGATTTTATTCTTATTAAAAGCTTTCAAGGCAATTGTATCTGTATACTATTTTTTCACAATGCTGTTTTTATTAATATATTCATTTATTGTTATGGAGTATAAAAGTATTTAAATTTATAATTTTAATTTTTTTTATCGTGGTAATTATTTAATACTATTTGTTTAAAAGCGTTTTCCTTTCGTACTTAGGCTTTATTTTAATGTGGCGGTAGATAGAATCTGACCTGAGTTGCCTCGGTCTGAACTCAAATCATGGGCTATTTTAATGGAAGGACAGTCCAACCTTTTAATGTGTCTACATTAGGGGTATAGCAATTCAACATCGAGGTCGCAAACATTGTTTGAGTGGATCTTTGTAAACAATATTACGCTGTTATCCCTAAAGAGCTTTTATTTTATGTTCATTAATTTATATTATTAATGGGTCTTATCGGTAAAACTTATTGGTTTGTGGGTTAGAGGATTGTATTAATCTTATTTATTGTTTTTGAGATCGTTGCCCCAACGAAACTTTAATCTTGAGTTTTTCTATTTATTGTATTTGTATAGTTGTTGGTAGTAATGTTTAAGATTTTTAGTAAAGTTTTTAGGGTCTTGTCGTCTTGCCGCTTAAGTGTGGATTTTCACACACATTCTATTTTCTTTTTAGGTTCTTGAGACAGGTAAAGTTTCGTTTTGCCTTCATGCGATCCTGGAATTATCAGGCTATTTGTTGTGCTACCTTTGTACGGTTAGGTATTACCGCAGCTATTGAATTGTTGTTAAGTGTTATTGTTCAACCATTGAGCAGGCGTCACTATTTATAATTTTTTCTTATAGCTATGTTTTTGGTAAACAGTCGAGCTTTTATTTGCCTAGTTCCTTAAGAGTTTTTATGTTTTATGTTTTCCCACCTGTGTTGGTTTTGGGTACGGTTGTAAGTAAGTTGTTATGAATTAAACACCGTTTTTATTTCCTTGGGTGTATTGAAAAATTACTAGTGCTTATATTATTTATTCAGTAGTAAGTATTGATTATTCAACTAATTTTTTATTTCTAATGTTAAATTATCTCATTCGTGTATTTTTTATTAGTGTTTTATTGTTGTAAACTATTACGTTTTTGTTAGAAGATGGCTGTTTTTAAGTCAACTTTTATTGTATTGTGTTGTAATATTGAAAGTTTATTTGTGATTTTAGATGTAGAGTATGGCTGTTTCCATTTTGACTTATAATCTTTTCACAAGAAGTCTGTTTATTTTCTTTTAAAAAGAATTGGATTTTATATTTATTGGTAATACTTTAATATGTTTCGTTGAAAACCAGGTATATTCTTGTTTGTTTAATTTTTTATTTCTAATTACAGTTCATTTAAAAATATTGTAACATTTATTAATTCGTCCTTTTAGACTGTCTGTAGTTAGATCACAAGATTTCGGGTGTTATAAATTTCTTAATTAGTATTTTATTTTATTTTATGATTTATTTATAGTGTTTCTAGTAAGCTCCTGATGCAAAAGGAATAGTATTGATTACGTATTGTATTTCTTAGATTATTATTAATTTCCTTCTTAGTACTTTTTGTATAGATACTTCTTTGTGTTTGGTTGAAGGTTTTCCATTTTTGAGTTGTTCTACTTAGTTATAATTTGCAATTAATTCTTGTTATCATTCTCTATTACGTACAAGATCATTTATATTTTCTTAAAAAAATGATTTATTTTCTTTTAAAGTTTTGTATTATGTTACATTGTTATTTTTTATTTTATGATTTATTAGAAGTTCTATTAAAAGT